GGGATTCGAACCCTCGGTAAACAAAAAGCCTACATAGCAGTTCCAGTGCTACGCCTTCAACCACTCGGCCATCTTTCCTATATAATCCTATTATTGACCAGAAACCGAGTGAATAGTGAGTCCATAGGAAAAAAAGTTTCTTTTCCAATTCCATATTTATAAACAACCTCTCTTATCATCCATCTACCCTATTATAAATTTATGAATCATACCATGAATTTTTCTATGACATTTTATTCAATTGTATAATCATTAGTCATCCTTTTCCTTTTTGGGTCATAACCAAATCTAAATTTATTGAGTTATTGGATTCGAGTTATAAGAATCCATAGTAAAATAAAGTCCTTGGTTATCTAACTTAGATGAAATAGTAATAGTTCCGTGCATTTGTATACTACAAAATTGATATTTTAGAAAATTCAATCTGATTCAAAAGTCTCCCATCTTTCTTTGTCAAAAAAAGGTAAAATTTGAACAGAAGGTACACAAGAATTTTTCTGTTTTTATGTTATTTTGTACTCTACAATTCCTTTTTGTGGGATCATTTTCCCCGAGAGGGTAATGAGAAGAATTATAGAATGGATTACTAATTATGCCTAGATCTCGGATAAATGGAAATTTTATTGATAAGACCTCCTCAATTATAGCTAATATTTTATTACGAATAATTCCGACAACTTCAGGAGAAAAAAAAGCATTTACCTATTATAGAGATGGTGTGATTTGATTTTTTGTTCTTATTTTTTTAGCCCTCAACGAAGTCTTACGAGAAAAAGACGCAGTTCGGAATATAAAGAACCAAATTATTGAAATAAAGTTACGCTTAGTGAAGGTAAAGTTTGGAGATAGAACAATTCCTTCTGTCGTGTATCCTCGATTGATCCAGCCTCAGATACCTTTAGTGTCGATTTTAGTATTAAACGAAAGGTTATACCTATGGGTTCTGTATTGCAGGTCAATCCTACTCCACTAGTACCAATAGGCGGCATAGGGGAAGAAGCACTACACTAGGAATCAACAACACAAAAACTTTGGTAAAAATTACCCTTTTCCTTATCGGTATCGGGGCTAACAAGAATGGTTGGGACAACAAACATCCATCTCGCTCGTACTTTGGATACTCGTATAACCATCAAAGATTGTTGAAGTGACTAATTCCTGGAAATAGTAAGCGTTGAGGACAAAGAAATCGTTGGAGTTACCATTTCTATCTAGTACTAATATGATAGGTCTTAAAAAAACCTCTTTCGGGAAGGCTAGCTAGAGATTTCTTGTAAAAATACCAGCTCCTGTCAGTTCATAATGAGAATAGTGAAATTTAGATTCCATGACTTATTCCCCTTACTACTATGCACAGAAGGGAGGAGCCGTATGAGATGAAAATCTCACGTACGGTTCTGGAGCGGAGATTTTTTGAATAAAATAAATGAACGACCGTAACGGATGTCAGCTCAATCCGAAGGAAATTATGCGGAAGCTTTACAGAATTATTATGAAGCTACGCGATCAGAAATTGATCCCTATGATAGAAGTTATATACTTTATAATATAGGCCTTATACACACAAGCAACGGGGAGCATACAAAGGCTTTGGAATACTATTTCCGGGCATTAGAACGAAACCCATTCTTACCACAAGCTTTTAATAATATGGCCGTGATCTGTCATTACGTGCGACTATCTCCACTATAGAAAGAAAGAAAAAAGATAAAATTAACTAGTCAATACTAGAAAAAAAAGGCTTTCTACATATGCATCGTTCAAAGCAACGATTTTTACCAGCTGTAGCAAGGAAAGAAACCTCATGATAACAAAAAAGGAAATAAATAGATAAAGTCTACATACTATATTCTATGGATAAAGAATCAAATTGATAAAAAAAGCATCGTAAAGATCAATTAGCGAGCTTTTGGGTCGATACAGTTAAAAACTGCTTACTTATGTCATGAAATGATATATAAAGTTAGGAATCAACTTATGTAATAGAGTCGATCCACTAAAGTATTGAGCAGCGGTGTAGCATCAGATCCCAAAGATAGTAAGTTCTTTTTTCTTATGGAAGAAAGTCTTTTTCAAAGATTCTATATAAATTTCATATATGAAACCGAGATAGTTACCTTTCGGAAAATTATAACGATATAGGGGATATCTATGTTTCATTTTTCTTAAGGTGGGAAAAAAGATAAAACTAATTATTGATCACAATTAGAATTTTAAACTTATGTAATTAATTTTTTCTGGTTAACCCAAGAAAAATGGGATTTATTTCTCATAAATAGAATTCAGTTAGTCTAGGGGAATAGGGTAAATATAAGATGATACCGAAAAAAGAATTGATTGCTGAGCCGTATGAGGTAGGAAACTCTCAAGTACGGTTCTAAGGGAAGGAATTGAACCACCTATTCCAACCGCGGAGAACAGGCCATTCTACAGGGTGATTCTGAAATTGCGGAGGCGTGGTTTGATCAAGCTGCTGAGTATTGGAAACAGGCTATAGCGC